TTTATTTATATTGAATAATTATTAAGAATGGTATAAATAAATAAATTATTAATATTTTATTTTAAAATTATTATTATTATATTAAAAATTTAATATATTAATATATATATATATATATAAATTATAGATATATTAATATAAATTATTTATATATAATATAATTTATTAAATTTTAAAAATTCAAATAGCAATTTTAATTTTTAAAATTAATATTATGAAGAAAAAAAGAAAGAAATTATTCATTGTTTAATAATTTAAATTAAATATTTTAATATAAAAAAAAAAAAAAAAAATCTATGTTGAAAATTTAACGAATAGATAAATTTTTTATGGTTTAAAAAATTTATTTTAAATTTATTTTACATATAAATTTTAGTGTTAATTATTAATTATTTAAATAATATTTAATGTTTTTGTAGTAATTAATTTTAAAAATTTAAGAAATTAAGATTTAGTAATATTAAAATTTAATAACTAATTTTGTGCCAGCAGTTGCGGTTATACAAAAATTAATTTAAATTTTTTTTTAGTTATTAATAAATAAATTATAAGAATAATTTAAATTTTAAATTTTAAGGTGAAATTTTAATTTAGTAAAAAATTATTTGATATTTATGATTTAATAAATTTTATAAAAAACTAGGATTAGATACCCTATTATTAAAATTTAAATTAATAATACTTAAATAGTAGATAATTATTTATTGAAACTTAAATAATTTGGCGGTATTTTAGTTCATTTAGAGGAATCTGTTTAATAATTGATAATCCACGAATAAATTTACTTAATTTATTATTTTGTATATCGTTGTTAAAAAAATATTTTTTAATAATATTAATATTTAAAAATTTTTAATATAAATTAAATCAGATCAAGATGCAGATTATAATTAAGAATATAATGGATTACAATAAATTTATTTAATTGAATTTTAATATGAAAAAATTAAATGAAATTGGATTTAAATGTAATTTTATTTAAATTTTTAAAATGATTAAATATTAAAATATGTACATATTGCCCGTCGCTTTCATTTATAAATTGAAATAAGTCGTAACAAAGTAGAGGTACTGGAAAGTGTTTCTAGAAAGATCAAATTAGAGCTTGATAAAGTATTTCATTTACATTGAAAAGATATTATAATTATAATTAATTTGTGGGGTTAAAATTAATAATTAGTGTTGATTTAATAAAAGAAATTTTAATATTAAAATATTTAATGGGGGTTAAAGTATTTTTAATAGAAAAAATTTGAAATTTTATAGTTAATAAGTATTGTGAAAGAAATTTGAAATAAATTTAAAATAAATTTTTTTAAAAGTAAATTTGATTTATTGTATCTTGTGTATCAGAGTTTATTAAAAATTTTTTAAATTTTAAATTTCTCGAATTTAAAAGAGTTAATTAATTATTAAATTTATTGTTTCATAAATATTTTAAATAATTAATTGGAAATGAAATGTTATTCGTTTTTAAATATATCTAGTTTTTTAAGAAAAAAATTTAATTTTTAATTAATTTTAAAAATTAATTAATTAAAATTAATTAATTTTTAAAATTTAATTTAATATTTTAAGGGATAAGCTTTAAATTAAATTTTTATAATTTATTTATTTATAAATTTGAAAATTTTATAATTTATATTGTTAATAAATTTTAATTTATTATAAATAATTTCATTAAATTTAAAAATTTAATTAATAATTTAATATTTTATTAAAAAATATTTTATAATAAATTATATTTAGTTATAATGATAAAATTAGTATATAATATAATTATGATATTAAAATTTATATTTATGATAATTATTTTAAAGGAATTCGACAAAATTTTATATTCACCTGTTTATCAAAAACATGTCTTTTTGTGAATAATTTAAAGTCTAATCTGCCCACTGATTTTTAATTAAAGGGCTGCAGTATATTGACTGTACAAAGGTAGCATAATCAATAGTCTCTTAATTGGTGACTTGTATGAAGGATTGGATGAAATATAGATTGTCTCTAATATATATATTTGAATTTAATTTTTTATTTAAAAAGTTAAAATAATTTAAAAAGACGAGAAGACCCTATAGAGTTTTATATTTATTTAATTTTAGGTTATATTTTAATTTAATTTAAACTTAAATTTAATTAATTATTTTGTTGGGGTGATAAAAAAATAAATAAAACTTTTTTTTAATTTAATCATTGATTTATGAATTATTGATCCAATTATTATTGATTATAAGAAAAAATTACCTTAGGGATAACAGCGTAATTTTTTTTTTTAGTACTTATAAGAAAAAGAGTTTGCGACCTCGATGTTGGATTAAGATAAAATTTAAATGCAAAAGTTTAAAATTTTTGATCTGTTCGATCATTAAAATCTTACATGATCTGAGTTCAAACCGGTGTAAGCCAGGTTGGTTTCTATCTTTTAAAAATTTTTAATATTTTAGTACGAAAGGATTAAATATTATAATTAAATTAATTGTTTTTGAATTTTATTAATAATTTAATATATTTATTAGCTATTTTGGCAGAAAAATGTGATGGTTTTAGAAATCATTAATATATAATTAATTATATATATAGTAATGATAATAATTGATTTATTTATAATTTTTATTGGTATATTGATTTTGATTTTAGGGGTATTAATTGGGGTAGCTTTTTTAGTTTTATTAGAGCGAAAAGTTTTAGGTTATATTCAAATTCGTAAAGGTCCTAATAAGGTTGGTTTTATTGGTATTTTACAACCTTTTTCTGATGCAATTAAATTATTTACTAAGGAGTCTACATATCCTAATTTTTCTAATTATTATTGTTATTATTTTTCTCCTGTAGTAAGATTTATTTTATCTTTATTTATTTGAATATTAATTCCTTATTATTTTAATATAATTAGATTTAATTTAGGTATTTTATTTTTTTTATGTTGTACTAGAATGGGTGTTTATACTGTTATAATTGCTGGTTGGTCTTCTAATTCTAATTATTCATTATTAGGTGGTTTACGAGCAGTAGCTCAAACTATTTCTTATGAAGTAAGAATGGCTTTAATTTTAATATCTAGAATTATTTTAATTATAGATTTTAATTTATTAATATTTTATTTTTATCAAAAAATAATTTGAATATTATTTATTATAATTCCTTTATCTTTAATATGAATTTCTTCTATATTAGCAGAAACTAATCGAACTCCTTTTGATTTTGCTGAAGGTGAAAGAGAATTAGTTTCAGGGTTTAATATTGAGTATAGAAGAGGGGGATTTGCTTTGATTTTTTTAGCAGAATATTCTAGAATTTTATTTATAAGATTTTTATTTGTAATTATATATATAGGGGGTTATGATTTAAGATTTTTTTTTTATTTAAAATTAAGTTTTATTTCTTTTTTATTTATTTGAGTTCGTGGAACTTTACCTCGTTATCGTTATGATAAATTAATATATTTAGCTTGAAAAAGATATTTACCTGTTTCATTAAATTTTTTATTATTTTTTTTAGGTTTTAAATTTTTTTTTTAGTGATTATTTTTAGTATAGTTAAATTAATAGAATAATTATTCTTTCTTAAGTTTTCAAAACAAATGCTTTTACAAGCTCATTAATTAATATATATATATATATATATATATATATTAATTTATAATTTAATTTTAATAATAATAATAATATTTTAATTAATTATTTAGTTATTTTTAAAGATTAATTTATCTCAATATTTTCTTGTTAATGGGTTAATAATAAAATAACTAAAGTAAAGAATTGTAAGAATTTGACCTGTAATAATATATGGGTTTTCTACTGGGCGAGCTCCAATTCAAGTTAATAATATAATTATAATAATAAAAAATCAAAATAAAATTTGATTAATAGGATAAAATTGTAATCCTTGAATTTTTTTATTGAATGTTAAAGGTAAAATAATTAAAATTAAAATTGATATAATTAATGCAATTACACCCCCTAATTTATTAGGAATTGATCGTAAAATTGCATATGCAAATAAAAAATATCATTCAGGTTGAATGTGAATAGGTGTTACTAAAGGGTTTGCTGGAATAAAGTTATCAGGATCTCCTAATAAATATGGGTTAATTAATGTTAATATTGTTAATAAAAATATTAAAATAATAAATCCAATTAAATCTTTGTATGTAAAAAATGGATGAAATGGAATTTTATCTAAATTTCTATTTAATCCTAAAGGATTATTAGATCCAGTTTGATGTAAAAATAATAAATGAATTATAGTTAATATTATAATAATAAAAGGTAATAAAAAATGAAATGTATAAAATCGGGTTAAAGTTGCATTATCAACTGCAAACCCTCCTCAAATTCAATTTACTAATATGTTTCCTAAATATGGAATTGCTGATAATAAATTGGTAATTACTGTAGCACCTCAAAATGATATTTGTCCTCATGGTAATACATAACCTATAAATGCTGTTGCTATTAATATAAATAAAATTAATACTCCAATAAATCATGTAAATTTTAAATTAAATGATTCATAATAAATTCCTCGACCAATATGAATATAAATACAAATAAAAAAAAATGATGCTCCATTAGCATGAATAGTTCGAATTAATCAACCATAATTTACATTTCGGCAAATATAATTTACTCTATAAAAAGCTATATCAATATTAGCTGTATAGTATATTGTTAAAAATAATCCTGTTAAAATTTGAATTATTAAACATAAAGCAAGTAAAGATCCAAAATTTCATCATCTTGAAATATTAGATGGAGTTGGTAAATCAATTAAAGATCCATTAATAATTTTAATTACTGGGTGATATTTTCGTATAGGTTTAAATTTGTTTAACATTAGTTAAAAGATATTCGTAATGGTCCATAAAAAATATTAGTAATTTTAACAATTGCAATTAATGTAATAAATAAGTAAATAATTAATAATATTGTTATTATTGATGAATAATTATTATATAATTTATTTAAGTTAATTTTATTTTCATTATTAAAAAATATAAAATTAATAAAATTATTTATTTCTGAGTTATTATTTATGTTTATTCAATTTAAATTTTTATAAAATAAAAATTGAATGATAATTAATATAAAAATAAATAAAATTAATATTTTTTTAAAATTATTTGATAAGAAAAATATTTCATTTGATGCAATTCTTGCTACGTAAATAAATAATACTAATAATCCACCTAAAAAAGTTAAAAATAAAATATAAGAAAATCAATATGTTTTAATAAATATTCCTGATAATAAACAAGTTAATAAAGTTTGAATTAAAATTATAAATCCTATAGATAATGGATGATTTAAAAAATATATTATTATTGATAGTAAAATTATAATAGAAGATATAGTTAATTTTATCATTTATTATTTTCATAAAATAGTTTAATTAAAATAATAATTTTGGGGATTATAGATAAAGGTATTTCTTTTTTTTTGAGTTTTAAAAGATGAAATTCTTAATTTTGGTTTACAAGACCAATGTTTTAAATTAAACTATAAAAACATTAATGATAATTATAAATATGTGAATTATTTTTATTTTAATATTTTTTATTGGTAATTTAATTTTTGTTTCTAAAAATAAACATTTATTAATTATTTTATTAAGATTAGAATTTATTGTTTTAAGAATTTTTTTTTTTTTTTTAGTATTTTTAATATTTATTGATTATGATATATATATATTAATAGTATTTTTAGTTTTTTCTGTTTGTGAAGGTTCTTTAGGTTTATCTATTTTAGTTTCTATAATTCGAACTCATGGTAATGATTATTTTCAAAGATTTAATTTATTGTAGTTTAATATGATAAAATTTTTATTTTATATAATTTTTATAATTCCTTTATGTTTTATAAGTAATATGTTTTGAATGGTTCAAATATTATTATTATTATTAATATTTTTATTTATAAATTTTTTCATTAATTATATAAATTTTAATAATTTAAGATATATATTTTCTTGTGATTTAATTTCTTTTGGTTTAATTTTATTAAGAATTTGAATTTGTTCTTTAATAATTATATCTAGAGAAAATTTATTTAAAATTAAATATTATATTAATTTTTTTTTATTAAATATTTTATTTTTATTAATTTTATTATTTTTAACTTTTAGAGTTATAAATTTATTTATATTTTATTTATTTTTTGAGGGTAGATTAATTCCTACTTTATTATTAATTATTGGTTGGGGGTATCAACCTGAACGAATTCAGGCTGGTATATATTTAATATTTTATACTTTATTTGTTTCTTTACCTTTATTAATTGGTATTTTTTATTTATATAATGAGATTTATAGTATAATAATTTATTTTTTAAAATTTATTAATATAAATTTTATTTTGTTATATTTTTGTATAATTTTAGCTTTTTTAGTAAAAATACCTATATATTTTGTACATTTATGACTTCCTAAAGCTCATGTTGAAGCTCCAGTTTCTGGTTCTATAATTTTAGCTGGTATTATATTAAAATTAGGGGGTTATGGTTTGTTACGAATTTTAGTTTTTTTACAAGAAATTAATATAAAATTAAATTATATTTGATTAATTATTAGATTATTAGGAGGATTTTATATTAGATTAAAATGTTTTTGTCAGGTAGATATTAAATCTTTAATTGCATATTCTTCAGTTTCTCATATAAGTATGGTAATTGGTGGAATTATAGTTATAAATTATTGAGGTTATTTTGGTTCTTATATTATAATGATTGGTCATGGTTTATGTTCTTCTGGAATATTTTGTCTTGCTAATATTAATTATGAACGTTTACATAGTCGAAGATTATTTATTAATAAAGGAATAATAAATTTTATACCTTCTTTAAGATTGTGGTGATTTTTATTAATATCATCTAATATATCAGCTCCTCCCTCTTTAAATTTATTAGGTGAAATTACTTTAATTAATAGATTAATTGGTTGATCTTGATTATCTATAATTATATTAATATTAATTTCTTTTTTTAGTGCTGGTTATAGTTTATATTTATATTCTTATACTCAACATGGAAAATTTTATCAAGGGTTATATAGATTTTATAGAGGAGTTTCTCGAGAATATTTATTATTAATATTACATTGATTACCTTTAAATTTAATAATTTTAAAAGTTGATTATTTTATAATTAATTAATAAATTTAAATAATTTAAAAAAAATATTGATTTGTGGTGTCAAAAATATGATTAATTAATTCATTTTAAATTATTAATAAAAATATTTGTTTTTATATATTTTTTTTTTTATTTTTTTTTAGAATAATAAGTTTTATTTTTATGATTTATTTTATTATAAATAATATAGTAGTATTTTTTGAGTTAGAGTTAATTTCTTTAAATTCTGTTAGTATTGTTATATCTATTTTATTAGATTGAATATCTTTATTATTTATAATATTTGTTATAATAATTTCATCTGTTGTTATTTATTATAGAAAAAGATATATAAGATCTGAATTAAATTTATTTCGTTTTGTTATTTTAGTTATATTATTTTTATTTTCTATGATTTTATTAATTATTAGTCCTAATATTATTAGAATTTTATTAGGTTGGGATGGTTTAGGTTTAGTTTCTTATTGTTTAGTTATTTATTATCAAAATGTTAAATCTTATAATGCTGGTATATTAACTGCATTATCTAATCGAATTGGTGATGTTTTAATTTTAATAGTTATTTCTTGAATATTAAATTATGGTAGATGAAATTATATTTTTTATTTAGATTTTATAAAAAATGATTTAATTATAATATATGTTGGGGTTATAATTATTTTAGCAGCTATAACTAAGAGAGCTCAAATTCCTTTTAGTTCTTGGTTACCTGCAGCTATAGCTGCTCCTACACCAGTTTCAGCTTTAGTTCATTCTTCTACTTTAGTAACTGCTGGTGTTTATTTATTAATTCGTTTTAATTTATTAATTGTAAAAATTTTTTTTATTAAGTTTTTATTATTAATAGGTATATTAACTATATTTATAGCTGGTATTTCTGCTAATTATGAGTATGATTTGAAAAAAATTATTGCTTTATCTACTTTAAGACAATTGGGTTTAATAATAAGAATTTTAAGAATGGGATTTCCTGATTTAGCTTTTTTTCATTTATTAACTCATGCTATGTTTAAAGCTTTATTATTTATATGTGCTGGTGTAATTATTCATATAATAAATAATATTCAAGATATTCGTTATATAGGTGGGATTAGAATGTATTTACCTATAACTTGTTTATGTTTAAATATTTCTAATATAGCTTTATGTGGAATTCCTTTTTTAGCTGGGTTTTATTCAAAAGATTTGATTTTAGAAATAGTTAGATTTAGAAATTTAAATATATTGGTTTTTTTATTTTATTATATTTCTACAGGTTTAACTATATATTATACTATTCGTTTATTAATTTATACTATAATTAATGATTTAAATTTATTAAGAGTTTATAATTTATATGATGAGGATTATATTATGTTAAAAAGAATATTTATTTTATTAATAATAAGATTAATTAGAGGAAGATTTTTAAGATGAGTTATTTTTTATTATCCTTATATGATTTATTTACCTTTTAATTTAAAAATAATAGTTATTTATGTTAGTTTAATAGGTGGTTTATTAGGATTTTTAGTTAGAAATATAAATATTTATAGAATAAATAAATTTATTATAACTTATAATTTAAGAAATTTTTTATGTTTAATGTGATTTATACCTAGATTATCTACTTATGGTTTAAATTATTATTTTTTAAATTTTGGTCAAAATTTATTGAAAATTATTGATATAGGTTGAAGAGAAATATATACAGGACAAGGAATTATATTTATTTTAAAAAATTATTCTTCTTTTTATAGATTTTTTCATATAAATAATTTAAAAATTTATTTATTTAGATTTATTATTTGGATAATAATTGTTATATATATATTATTTTTAAGTATTTATTATTTAAATAGCTTATATTAGAGTTTAATATTGAAGATATTAAGGAGATTGTTTTAATCTTTAAATAAATATATATATATATATATATATATTTATAAAAAAAAATATTTTATTTTTACAATGAAAATGTAATGTTTTATTTAAACTATATAAATAAGAAATATTAATGGAATTTAACCACTAAAAATTAAGTTAGCAGCTTAATTTTAATTATTATATTTCTTTAATTGGAATTAATAATTCAATTTTATCATTAACAGTGATATACCTCTATTTGGTTTCAATTAATAAATAAGGAGTAATATAACTCTGAATTTTAAGTCGAAATTAAATGCAATTTTTGCTTCTTATTTAAGATAAATTAATTAAATTAATATTTTTTGATTGCAAATCAAATGTTTTTTTAAACTATAATCCTAATTAGTTCAATTTAATATATTTTGATTTCATTCATGGTATAAACCTATTAATAGAATAATAATAAAAAAAAATCTAATTTTTATATTAATAAAAATATTTGTTAATTTAAATGTTAAAATGATTGGAAAAATTAGTGCAATTTCAATATCAAAAATAAGAAAAATTACTGTAATTAAAAAAAAATGTAGTGAGAATGGTATTCGTGCTGATGATTTAGGATCAAATCCACATTCAAATGGTGAACATTTTTCTCGATCTATAAATGATTTTTTTGATAAAATGATTGATATTAATATTATAATATTAGAAATTAAAAAAATTAAAATTAAAATATTTATTATTAAAATGATTATTTATATTAAATTAATATTAAACTTTTTGATTGGAAGTCAAATATACTAAATATATTATATAAATAATTAATTTCCTCATCAATAAATAGAAATATATAGGAATAATCAAACAACATCTACAAAATGTCAATATCAAGCTGCTGCTTCAAATCCGAAATGATGATTTTTTGAGAAATGTTTATTTAATTGTCGAATAAAACATACAATTAAAAAAATAGTTCCAATTATTACATGAAGACCATGAAATCCTGTTGCTATAAAAAATGTAGATCCATAAATTCTATCTGCAATAGAGAATGGTGCTTCTAAATATTCATAAGCTTGTAAAATAGTAAAATAAATTCCTAGTATAATTGTTAAAAATAATCTTTGAATAACTTGTGAATAATTATTTTCTATTAATGCATGGTGAGCTCAAGTGATTGTTACTCCTGATCTAATTAAAATAATTGTATTTAATAATGGAATTTGAAATGGATTAAATGGGTAAATTCCAATAGGAGGTCAAATAGCTCCAATTTCAATATTAGGTGATAATCTTCTATGAAAAAATGCTCAAAAAAAAGAAATAAAAAAAAAAATTTCAGATACAATAAATAAAATTATTCCTCACCGAAGTCCTTTTGTAACTAAAATTGTATGTTTACCTTGAAATGTTCCTTCTCGACAAATATCTCGTCATCATTGAAATATAGTTAAAATTGTAATAATATAACCTAAAATTAATAAATTTATATTAAAATTGTGAAATCATTTTACTATTCCTGTCACTAAAGTTAAAACTCCAATAGCTCCAGTTAAAGGTCATGGTCTATAATCTACTAAATGATATGGGTGATAATTAAAATTATTTTTCATTAATTTATTAATTTACTTCTCTAGAATAAAGTGTTCTTAAAATAGTAATTACATATGATTGAATTACTGCTACTGCAGATTCTAAAATTAATAATAAAATTTGAATAAAAATTAATATTAAGATAAATAAATATGAAAGATTAGATCCAGTTCTTCTTAATAAAGTTATTAGTAAATGTCCAGCAATTATATTTGCTGTTAAACGAACAGCTAATGTTCCTGGTCGAATAATATTTCTAATAGTTTCAATTAAAACTATGAATGGTATTAAAATTGTAGGAGTTCCTTGAGGAATTATATGGATAAATATATGTTGATAATTATTTATTCAACCATATAATATAAATCTTAATCATAATGGTAATGAAATTGATAATGTTAAAGTTAAATGACTTGTTCTAGTAAAAATATAAGGAAATAAACCTAAAAAATTATTAAATAAAATGAATGAAAATAATGAAATAAAAATTAAAGTTGATCCATTAAAATAATTATTTTTTAATAAAGTTTTAAATTCATTATGTAATTTATTTAAAATAAAATTTCAAATTATAAAATGACGATTTGGGGTGAATCAAAATTTATAAGGTAAAAATATTAATCCTAAAAAGGTTCTTATTCAATTAATAGATAGATTAAATAAATTAGTTGTTGGGTCAAAAATTGAAAATAAATTTCTTATCATTTTCAATTGAAATTATTTTTTTTATAATAATTATTTTTTTTATTATTATTAAAGTTATTATAATAAAGATAATAATTTATAATATTAAATAAAATATAAATACAAATAAAAAAAAATAATGAAATTATTCAGTTGATAGGTATTATTTGAGGAATAAAAGAATATTACTTATAGTAATAATTTAAATTTGACATTTTTATGTTATAAATTAACTAATTCTTTAATAAAAATTTAATCATTAGAAGTAATTGCTAATTTACTATTAAGTGGTTTAAGAGACCAATACTTGCTTTCAGTCATCTAATGAAGAATAATTATTAATTCAATTAATAAAATTTTTAATTGAAATTCTTTCAATTACAATAGGTATGAATCTATGATTTGCTCCACAAATTTCAGAACATTGTCCATAAAAAATTCCAGGTCGATTAATAAAGAAGTTTGTTTGGTTTAATCGACCAGGATTAGCATCTACTTTTACTCCTAATGATGGGATGGTTCAAGAGTGAATTACATCTGTAGCTGTAACTATAATTCGAATTTGGTTATTTATAGGTAAAATAATTCGATTATCTACATCTAATAAACGAAAATTATTTATTGAAAGTTCATTTGATGGGATTATATATGAATCAAATTCAATATTATGAAAATCAGAATATTCATAACTTCAATATCATTGATGTCCAATAGATTTTAATGTAATTAAAGGATTATTAAGTTCATCTAATAAATAAAGTAATCGTAATGATGGTAAAGCAATGAAAATTAATGTAATAGCTGGAAGAATAGTTCAAATTATTTCAATTAATTGACCTTCTAATAAAAATCGATTAATATATTTATTAAAAAATAAATTAAATATTAAATATCCAACTAAAATAGTAATTATAATTAAAATAATTAATGTATGATCATGAAAAAAAATAATTTGTTCTATTAAAGGTGATGCTCTATTTTGTAAATTAAAATTAGATCAAGTTGCCATTTCTAAAAAAAGGATATTCCTTTATAAATGGGGTTTAAATCCATCACATATAATCTGTCATATTAGAAGTTTCTTAAAATTGGTAATTCATTATAAGAATGTTCTGCTGGGGGTAGATTTTGATATCATTCAATTGATGATGGTATATTTAATGGGAATAAAGCGATTCGTTGATAAATTATTGATTCTCAAATAATAATTAAAATTATTATAATAGCTAAAAGTGAAATATATGATCCTAATGAAGAAATTAAATTTCAAGAAATATAAGAATCTGGGTAATCTGAATATCGTCGTGGTATTCCAGCTAAACCTAAAAAATGTTGGGGAAAAAAAGTTAAATTTACACCTAAAAATATAATAAAAAATTGGATTTTTAATAAATATGGATTTAATGATAATCCTAAAAATAATGGATATCAGTGAATAAATCCTCCTATAATTGCAAATACAGCTCCTATTGATAAAACGTAATGAAAATGAGCAACTACATAATAAGTATCATGAAGTGTAATATCAATTGATGAGTTAGCTAAAATTACTCCTGTTAATCCTCCTACTGTGAATAAGAATACAAATCCTAATCTTCATAAAATTGAAGGTCTATAATTAATTTGAGTTCCATGTAATGTTGCTAATCATCTGAAAATTTTAATTCCTGTTGGAACTGCAATAATTATTGTTGCTGAAGTAAAATAAGCTCGAGTATCAATATCTATTCCAATTGTAAATATATGATGTGCTCAAACAATAAATCCTAATAATCCAATTGCTATTATAGCATAAATTATTCCTAAACATCCAAATGTTTCTTTTTTTGTTCTTTCTTGAGAAATAATATGTGAAATTATACCAAATCCTGGTAAAATAAGAATATAAACTTCAGGATGACCAAAAAATCAAAATAAATGTTGATATAAAATTGGATCTCCTCCCCCAGCAGGATCAAAAAATGATGTATTTAAATTTCGATCTGTTAATAATATAGTAATTGCTCCAGCTAAAACTGGTAAAGATAAAAGTAATAAGAATGCTGTAATTCCTACAGCTCATACAAATAATGGTATTTGATCAAATGATATGTTATTAATTCGTATGTTAATAATTGTAGTAATAAAATTAATTGCTCCTAAAATAGAAGAAATACCAGCTAAATGAAGTGAAAAAATGGCTAAATCTACAGATCTTCCTCTATGGGCAATATTAGATGATAAAGGAGGGTAAACTGTTCATCCAGTACCTGCACCATTTTCTACAATACTTCTAGAAATAAGTAATCTTAAAGAAGGTGGTAAAAGTCAAAATCTTATATTATTTATTCGTGGAAAAGCTATATCAGGAGCTCCTAATATTAAAGGTACTAATCAATTTCCAAATCCTCCAATTATAATAGGTATAACTATAAAAAAAATTATAATAAATGCATGAGCTGTTACAATAGTATTATAAATTTGATCATCTCCAATTAAAGATCCTGGATTTCCTAATTCTGCTCGAATAAGTAATCTTAAAGAAGTTCCTACTATTCCTGCTCAAATTCCAAAAATAAAATATAATGTTCCAATATCTTTATGGTTTGTAGAATATAATCATTTTCGCCAAAATAAAATGGCTGAGGTTAAGCGATAAATTGTAAATTTATTTACGAGAAATATTCTCTTTTATTAAAGTCTTATATTCAATAATGATATAAAATTGCAAATTTTAAGGGGTAAATTATTTACTAAGGCTTAAAGAATATTTCTTTATAAATAATTTTGAAGATTATTAGTTTAAATTAACTTAAAACCTTAAAATTATAAAAATAAGAAAGTTCTAAAAATTATTCCTATAATAGAAATTAAAGAAATTAAATTAATTAAATTTATAAAATTATTTTTTAAAGAAATTTTAAATCATTTTATTTTAATATAATTAAATAAAAAAGATGAATAAATAATTCGAATATAAAAATAAATAGTAATTAATCTTCTCATTACTATAATTAATGTTAAAAAATAAAGTTTATTAATTATTAAAAAATTAATAATAATTCATTTTGGTAAAAATCCAATAAATGGGGGTAAACCTCCTAATGATAGAAAGTTAATTAATAAATTTAATTTAATTATAAAATTTATATTGTTAATAAATAGTTGATTAATAAAAAATATATTTAAAATAAAAAATAAAAAAAATATAATTCTAATTAAAAATGAATATATAAAAAAATAAAATATTCATAAATTTTCTCTAATTATAATTGAAAATATTATTCAACCTAAATTATTAATAGAAGAAAATGCTATTATTTTTCGTAATGATGTTTGATTAATTCCTCCAATAGCTCCAATTATTACATTTAACATAATAATATAATATAAAAAATTTATATTAAAATAATAAGACAATAAAATTATGGGGGTAATTTTTTGTCAAGTTATTAAAATAAAATTATTAAATCATGATAATCCTTCTGAAATATTAGGGAATCAAAAATGAAATGGGGCTGATCCTATTTTTATTAATAATGATGAATTAATTATAATTGAAATAAAATTATTTATTTCAAAATTTTTTATTAAATTTATTTTAATTAAAACTGAAAATAAAAAATTTATTGATGCAATGGATTGGGTTAAAAAATATTTTAATGAAGCTTCTGAAGATAAAAGATTATTAGAATTTGAAATTAGGGGGATAAATCTTAATAAATTGATTTCTAATCCAATTCAACAACCAAATCAAGAGTTAGCGGAAATTGAAATTATAGTTCTAAAAAATAAAATAAATAGAAAAAATATTTTATTTGAGTTAAATAAAAAATAAATAAAAAATAATTACTATGTAATTTGAGAAATTATTAATTTCTTATTATTATAAAATTATATTTTAGTGTAAGATGCACAATAATTTTTGATATTATTAGATATAGTTTAATTCTATAAAATATAATAAAGGTAGAATTTCTACTTAATTTATCCTATCAGAATAATCCTTTAATCAGGCACTTTATTATAAAATTTAAAAAAAAGGGTTATCCTTTATATTTGAGGTATGAGCCCAAAAGCTTATTTTAGCTTATTTTTAA